GATTAGAGCACGTGGCTACGAACCACGGTGTCGGGGGTTCGAATCCCTCCTCGCCCACACACAACCGGCCAAAAAAGGGGTTAAGTACTTTTAACCTTGGGGATAGGAAAATAATGATCGAAATAGTGGACAAAAAAAAGCTATGGAACTTAAACGTGGGTCTTTTGGCAAAATAGAATGGTCTTACTCTAGTATTTAGCATTAATGCTATAGTTATTTAGTTATTTTTAATATTGATTTTATATTTAAATAAATATTGTATACCCACCGAACAAACCAGCATATTGTTTTACACCTTTAATTCTCCCTCAGCAAGGCTTTAGTAGAATATTGCAGCAAAAATGTGTTCATATTCAAATTATGAATTAGTGAGTTTAAAATAGACCAAGACTTTGAAAAAAAAAAAAGAATTATATTGGACCTACGCCAAGAATGATTCTAAAATATTGTGTGGAACATAAAAATAGGATGATACAATAAGATCAAATGCAATACAAAAAAAAAAAGACACAGATAACCAGTGATCTAACTCTTAAAAGTCAAAGCAAACCTTTTCATTCCAAATTATTGAATTTGGAATGAATTAAATCTCCCCAGGTAGGATTCGAACCTACGACCAATCGGTTAACAGCCGACCGCTCTACCGCTGAGCTACTGAGGACCATCGGGAGATTAGATCTCATAGAGTTCAATTCCCATTATTAAACCATGACCAATACGTTTCCTTCGTAAATCACGAAATTTCTTCATAGTGGCTCCTGTTACCCGCTTCATTTCATAGGTAATCTAAAAGTGGCTCTATTTCATTATATTCCATCCATATCCTAATTCCATTAATTTAATTATAGCTTTTTTGTCAGTGGCATAATTGATGAGATGTCCTTTCTATTCTATCTCTTTATATACCAAATACCAAAAGGTTTCAAAATCATCATATAAATAGAATAATTCACATCTTTTTTGCGACTTATCTTCTTTGTCAAAAGCATAATATGTTTTTGACAAATTATCAAAAAATACAAAGATTTTTCTACCTAAATTAAGATGGATCCTTCAATATCATGAAAAAGCTATTTTAAAAATTAAATCAAATATTATTTCGCAGCACAAAGAATATTTGTTTGTGAATTCATATATAATCAATTTTTAAATTATAGTAATGAATCAATGAAAAACTAGTTAAGGGGTCATTAACAATACGATTTCTCTAAAATTTCAATTAGGTAGTTGAAATTAGACCACAAAATTGGCGAAATAGGTTCAATCAATATCTTATTACTCAAAATAAAGATTTCAAAAATTTTATAAAAATCTAAAAAAGACCTATGAATTCATTATGAAAAAACAAAATGATTTTGCAATAAATCTATTCCAAAATAGAAAGAAAAGATAATTTGAAAAAAAAAAACACTATGTAAGATCTTTTATCCTATAGTATCCTATAGATTTTTAAATTATAATTATGAGTATAAAAAAACTTTCTATATTTAATTTAGATTTTTTAAATTTATAAATCACCATTCAAAGTCAATAAAAAGAAAGGAATTTCTTCTGATTACAACGCATATAAACAATGAATTTATATATTGAATATTGATTGGAAAGTATTCCCATCATTCCCATAATTATCTATTCGAAGAAAGTATTATGGATTTGACGAAAAATTGGGATAGAAAATCTTTTATTTAATTGGATGGGAGTGAATGAAGAAGATGGAGAAATATTCAGTTATCCTAGATCTAATCTAGATCTAGAATCTTAGTTCTTATTAGACTTATACGTAATAATCCATATAGATATGACCTATGGGTCATCTCAACCCAATTCCTTTTTTCAATTTCATTTTGAATAGATTTATATTTCATCGATTTTCAATTTTCTTCAATAAAATGAATGATAATAAAGAATTGATAATTAAATTAGGTATAAAAAATTAAAATGACTATCATTATTATTACTGATCATCAAAAATCTCTTCAAAAAAGTAAAATATAAAAAATTTATTTCATTTTATGGTAAAAAATTCATCCATCTCAGCTATTTATAAACAACAAGAAATAGAAGAAAACCGAGGATCTGTTGAATTTCAAATATTAAGTTTCACCAAAAAGATACGAAGACTCACTTCACATTTAGAATTATACAAAAAAGACTATTCATCTCAGAGAGGTCTACGTAAAATTTTGGGAAAACGCCAACGACTGCTTTCTTATTTGTCAAAGAAAAATCCAATATCTTATAAAGAGTTAATTAATCAATTGGGTATTCGTGAGTTGAAAACTCGTTAATTTCAAAATTTATTTTTATTTATGAATTACTGATAAAAATAAAAATGAATTTAGGAAAAAACTTATGAATGTACCAGCAAAAAGACTTCATGATAATGAATAGGGCCGCCCATCATCTGTCAATGCGTAGTGTTCTTTGACTCATCTCATAATTACTATTAATTAATTGAATCAAACAAGAGAAAGAAACAAACATCAAATTATTCATTTATACAATAAATAGCAGTTCCCCCTGAGAACTGGGTTCATGAATTATAGTTAACAAACATTATGAACCAAGATACATTGTTCAAAGTTTCATTATTACTTTAACTTTATCCCACGCAAATCGTTTACCTGTAACTATTCAATATGCTTATGAAAAATGAATCTCATCGGAACGTTTTCGTGATAGAATTCATTTTGAATTTGATAAATGTATTGTATGCATTTGTGTATGTCCTATTGATCTCCCCATTATTGATTGGAAATTTGAAACCAATATTTGAAAATTCGAAAAAAAAAATTACTTAATTGTAATTAAATTGAATTACAGTATTCATTTTTGAATTTGTATATTTATTTTGTTGAGTATTACCCAACCAATTTTTTATCAATGACTGAATAATATGCACTTTCTGCTTATGATCATCATAAAGTTAATTAAAATCCAATTGCTTTTGATTGTTTATCAATGTAAGTATTTAATGATTATATAATTCAAATTTTTTTTCTCAATTTTTTTTTTTATAAATATTACAGCCGCTGAAGCAGCTATTAGCTATAATTTTCGTCAATTTATCGTAACAGAAAATAAACTCGTATCAATCAATCAAAATCAAATTTGTTGAATAAGTACTCTTTATTGATTATAGAAATTCTAATATTTCTAAATGAATAGACTATGTACATAAGTGAATTCTTGTATCCCCGAAAAAGTAAGAAATCAAAGTATCTTGGACCCTTTCTATGAGTCTATTCAGACTTAGATTCAGACTTAGATTGATTGAAAAAATTCTGATAAATTATTGATTCATCTGGTCTATAAATATATAATTTAAGTCAAAATAAAATGGACTAGATCGAAATTTTATGACATTCAAAAATTGATAGATCCAATGTCACATTCAGTAAAGATTTATGATACATGTATAGGATGTACTCAATGTGTCCGAGCTTGCCCCACAGATGTATTAGAAATGATACCTTGGGACGGATGTAAAGCTAAGCAAATTGCTTCTGCTCCGAGAACAGAGGACTGTGTCGGTTGTAAGAGATGTGAATCCGCCTGCCCGACCGATTTCTTAAGTGTTCGAGTTTACTTATGGCATGAAACAACTAGAAGTATGGGTCTAGCTTATTGATACTTTATGAAAAATTTAATTTATATATATTTCAAATGTAATTAATATATTAATTACATTTGATTTTTTTTTAACAACACAGAAAACAAAACCAGAATCAACAATATAATTTATATTGTTGATTCTGGTTTTGTTTTCTGTGGTTCAAGTGTATCTTGTCTTTATTACGAATTATTTTCCCCTGGTTTAACAAGAATTAATGTTTTTCCAATATTTGTGGATTACCTAATTTTATTTCTACCTAAAAGAATAAATAAGAAAGAATAAATAAGACAATTCAGTGGTATACTAGTTCTATATTTACATTATAGAAATGATAACTGCTTATAAAACGACCTATGCATTCTTTTATCATTTCAAAATTTATGATCGTTTTATTTATGTTGTCTGTTTATATTTGTTAGTCACTTTCTTCAATTAGAAGTTCAAGTAAACGAACCATAACTATGTAGTCCTATTCCTAATAGATTGACTCCAAAATAACATATCCAAATTATAAAAAAACCCATAGAAGCCACAATTGCGGAATTGGTACCTTCAAAATTTTTATTTGTTCTAATATGTAAATAAATAGCAAATATGGTCCAAGTAATAAAAGCCCAAGTTTCTTTTGGGTCCCAATTCCAATAAGATCCCCATGCCTCATTAGCCCATACTGCTCCCGAAAGAATACCTATGGTTAAAAAGATAAAACCTAAACTAATAATACGATAACTCCAACAATCCAATTGTTGAGTCAATTGAAATTTGTAATAATTTCTTGAAGAAATAAAAAAGGTTTTTAATTTTAATAAACTATTGCTTGTTTCTGTCATGTATTGGACCTTTTCAAATGAAAAAGATTCATTTAATAAATTATTCTTTTTAGGAAAAAAAGTAGGAAAAATATTTATGAATTTTCTAAATGTAATGACTAGTAGAGCTACAGATAATAAAGATCCGCATAAAAGAGCCGCATAGCCTAATATCATCATACTTACGTGCATCATTAACCACTGGGATTGGAGAGCGGGTACTAATATTGTGGATTGATGTATTTCATTGAAAAGACCTGAAGTAGCAAACCCTTGAGTACAAATAGCACTTGGCATGGTTATTGCACTTAAAGGATTTTGATGTTTTTTAAAATAAGGAACCATATGAATAATGGAAAAGCTCCATGAAAGACATATTAAGGATTCATATAAATCACTTAATGGAAAATGCCCGGAATAAATCCAATGGCTAATTAATAATCCTGTTATGCAGAAAAAAGTAGCAATCATACCCTTTTCTGACGAATCATATAGTTCGATTATTTCATCGACTAATAAGATTATAAATTGAATTGTAATTACAATTGAAACGATCGAAAAGGATATATGAGTGAATATATGCTCTAAAGTAGAAAATATCATAACATCTCAAATTTCAAATTTATTAAGTTGAAAAAAAAAAAATAGAGTATTCAAAAACAGTCATTAAGCATAGGTTACATCAAATTATACCGAATTACATATGATAAGTAATTCAATGAATTCAATGACATTTATAGTACACTTTTATTTATATTTATTTTACATAAGAAATGCGATGCCGCCACTCGGACTCGAACCGAGACGCTCTAGCACTGCTTCCTAAGAGCAGCGTGTCTACCAATTTCACCATAGCGGCTTGTCAAAAATAATAATAACATATTTTAATTCAATCGTCGAGATTTAATGAATAAAGTTACTGTTTAATATAAATGTAGATTCAAGTCTTACAATTTTTATAAAAAGATATATTCTATATATTATATGATATATATTCTATATATTATATATAGAATATATATATAAAGTTCCAATAAAAATATGTATGTATGTAAGAATATATAATTCATTAATTCAATTATATATAATTTTCAATTTATATATAATTATATAATTATAGGTGGAGTTGATGGGGAAAATTCCCCATCTACAAAATGATAAAACATCCTAAAAATCAAAAATCAGTAAATAAAGATTCAAAAGAAATCAATTTATCGTGTTTGTGTGTCTTTTTTAATTTAAAAACTAAACCAATAAGTAAATAACATATTTTTGTGTCTATATTATAATAAGAGAAAAGAAAATTACATTCATTTTCTATTTTCTAAATTTAAAAAATGAAAGAAAAAGACTCAAAACCTTTCTGATTTATTTGTTGTCGTAAAAAAAACTTTTTGAGTTACCGGTAAAAAAAGATTTAGCTAATGAAAAAGCTTTCAATGCTGCCCAATATCCCTTTTTTTTCCAAATGTTCTTACGAATACGCTTTTTTGATCTAGAAGTACGTTTCTTTGGAACTGCCATTCAAAAATTAATAGGTTCTTTATTTCTATAGTTGGATGTGAAAGACATCTATTTTTATTCTCAATCTATTAAGATTCAAGACATAATACAAGACTTTATAAAAATAAGTAATAAGTAATATATTTGATTCTTGTTTCAATCTTTTTTTTTACATTTTACATATAACTTATGATTTTTGTTATTACTTATTATTACTAATCAATAATCAATCTATTATTAGATTGATTATTGATTTCTTAATATTTCTTATTGAATATATATCTATTTTCTTATTTTTCTTATTGAATATATATATAACAGAGTTTCTTTTATTCCTATTAAAAATTTAGGATTAGGGATAGGCGAAATCGGACCTGGTTCTTACATATCTCTCGTTATTTGGGACCCTATTCACCTCTTTTGTCTTCTATTGATTGAATCGATAAATAGCTTTGATTGTCCATCTTTTGGATATGATAGAATATATAGCAGGCATCCTACGGATAATTCCAATCGAAGCAATTGGATGTCCGATTCGAACCTATATGACACGACCGATCAATAGAAAGACTCCAACACTCCACCTTTTGTCATATATTCCATACACCGCACTAGATAGATATCATATTCATGGAATACGATTCACTTTGAAGATGCCTTGGTGGTGAAATGGTAGACACGCGAGACTCAAAATCTCGTGCTAAATAGCGTGGAGGTTCGAGTCCTCTTCAAGGCAGAATATTGAAAATGCTCATTGAAATGGAAAGAAGTTCGGCAGCGGATCACGAAATATTGGTGATCTTCTCCTGAATGGGGAGTCCGCTTTGAAATCGTCCGCCCTGCACCCACTCCCCAAGTATATACTTCAAAAGGAATCACAAGGGGTAGATTGATACAATCGAAAACTCTGGTAAAAAGCCCGCTCGTAACCCAGCAGATAAAGTCCATTACATAGTCCGTTTTAGGAATTGATGACTTAACCATTCAGTGACTTTGGCACTGGGCATTACCAAAATGGGTACTATACAATGGATACTCTTGGGTCAGGTGAATTTCAAAATAGACGCCTTTTGGCATTCCAGCCTTCCTTCTCCTTTCAGGGCCTATCCGAAAGAGAATCCAGTACTTCTTGGTCGTAAATATCTGAATAGGACGAACCACCCCGCGCGTGGATATCTTTGCTTCGGAACAAAACAATTAGAATTAGGCTCGATCAACTGGAATGGGTATTATCCATATAGGAGATCTTCCAATTGAGAAGATCCATCGACCTGAGACGAAAAGAAAGGTCTATTTCATATGATATGATATGATGATATGCGTCTTTTGAATTTTCCAATAGATTTCCACCTTTCATTAATGGAAATTTTTTGATGTAGTGAGTAATAGCTCTGGTTGTTCGCTGTTCAAGAATTCTTGTTTAGGCAGTTCATACCACCCAGTCAATTATGTTCCGCTGAATCCCTATTTCATGGCCACATCTCTTTCCGGTTAAGTAATGGGAAACCTTTCTCCTGTTACATGAATCAAATAAGTTAAGAGTTTGATCAAACGCTCTTGGTGAAAAAAATGTGAATGAAAGATCCCGCTGAATCGGGTCCATGAATCTAAGAAATGGTGAGAATTCTTAATCTCTCTCAATTCGAAAATACAGGATTTGAATGTATCTACCTTCATAAATAGAATTCTTCCTCTAAATTGCATTGATTTATATTCAAAATTTCCTTTCAATTGGAATTTGGTTATTCACCATGTAAGAGGATCCCCACTAAGCATCCATGGCTGAATGGTTAAAGCGCCCAACTCATAATTGGCGAATTCGTAGGTTCAATTCCTACTGGATGCACGCCAAGGGGACCCTCCAATAAGTCTATTGGAATTGGCTCTTGATCAAAGGAATCTCATCATCAATACATAACGAATTGGTGTGGTATATTCATATCAAAGATAGCAATCGTAAGATCTAGCATTCTTAATTTAAACTCAAACTCATAAGGAAGAAAATAGATTTATGGATGGAATAATAAAAGATATAGTACTTACAGACAAAAGTTTTCTGTTATTGTTAAAAAATCAATATACTTTTCATGTCGAATCAGGATTAACTAAGACAGAAATAAAGCATTGGGTCGAACTCTTCTTTGGTGTCAAGGTGATGGCCGTGAATAGTCATCGACTCCCGGGAAAGGTTAAAAGAATGGGACCTATTAGAGGACATACAATGCGTTACAGACGTATGATCATTACGCTTCAACCGGGTTATTCTATTCCACCTATTGTCAAGAAAACAACTTAAATCCAAATACTTAATAGCATGGCGATACATTTATACAAAACTTCTACCCCGAGCACACGCAATGGAGCCGTAGACAGTCAAGCGAAATCCAATCCACGAAAGAAAAACAATTTGATTTATGGACAGCATCGTTGTAAAGGTCGTAATGCCAGAGGAATCATTACCGCAAGGCATAGAGGGGGAGGTCATAAGCGTCTATACCGTCAAATAGATTTTCGACGGAAAGAAAAAGACATATATGGTAGAATCGTCACCATCGAATACGACCCTAATCGAAATGCATACATTTGTCTCATCCACTATGGGGATGGTGAGAAGAGATATATTTTACATCCCAGAGGGGCTATAATTGGAGATACCGTTATTTCTGGTACAGAAGTTCCTATACAAATGGGAAATGCCCTAACTTTGAGTGCGGTTTGAACTATGGATTTACGTAATTGGAAGTAACCAATTAGGTTTACGACGAAACCTAGAAATCGATCACTGATCCAATTGGAGTACCTCTACAGGATAGACCTCAACAGAAAACTGAAGAGTAAGGGTAGCAAGTGATTGAGTTCAGTAGTTCCTCATATAAAATTATTGACTCTAGAGATATAGTAATATGGAGAAGACAAAATTGTTTCAAGCACCGACAGAATCAGAAGTGCCCCCTGTTAAAAAAAAAAAGAGGAGAACGGATTATTCACATTTCATTTGATGGTCAGAGGCAAATGGAAAGCTAAGGAGTGGTAGTTCTAAAGATTTCCCGGGGAAAAATAGAGATGTCTCCTACGTTACCCTTCATATGTGGAAGTATCAATGTAATTTCATAGAGTCATTCGGTCTGAATGCTACATGAAGAACATAAGCCAGATGACGGAACGGGAAGACCTAGGATGTAGAAAATCATACCATGAATGATTTGGAAGATTTGGATTCCTATATATACACTCATTTGGTACTTCATGGTATGATATTGATCAGATCCATCTGTATAGATATCATCATCTACATCCAGAAAGCCGTATGCTTTGGAAGAAGCTTGTACAGTTTGGGAAGGGGTTTTGATTGATCAAAAAGAAGAATCTACTTCAACCGATATGCCCTTAGGCACGGCCATACATAACATAGAAATCACACTTGGAAAGGGTGGACAATTAGCTAGAGCAGCAGGTGCTGTAGCAAAACTGATTGCAAAAGAGGGTAAATCGGCCACATTAAAATTACCTTCTGGAGAGGTCCGTTTGATATCCAAAAACTGTTCAGCAACAGTCGGACAAGTGGGTAATGTTGGGGTGAGCCAGAAAAGTTTGGATAGAGCCGGATCTAAACGTTGGCTAGGTAAACGTCCTGTAGTCAGAGGAGTCGTTATGAACCCTGTAGACCATCCCCACGGGGGTGGGGAAGGAAGGGCCCCAATTGGTAGAAAAAAACCCGCAACCCCTTGGGGTTATCCTGCACTTGGGAGAAGGAGTAGAAAAAGGAAGAAATATAGTGATCATTTGATTCTTCGTCGACGTAGTAAATAGGAAAGAAAATAGAATTTTTTTTCTTTCCTATTTACAAAAAAGAAAAAAAAAAAGAGGAGTAATTCACTTGAATATGACACATTCACGAAAAAAAAATCCTTTTGTAGCAAACCATTTATTAAGAAAAATAAAGACACTTAACAAACGATCAGAAAAAGAAATAATAGTAACTTGGTCCCGGTCATCTACTATTATACCCACAATGATTGGTCATACTATTGCTATACATAACGGAAAAGAACATCTACCTATTTTTATAACAGAGGGTATGGTAGGCCATAAATTAGGAGAATTTTCCCCTACTCGAAATTTCCGAGGACATGCGAAAAATGACAATCGATCTCGTCGTTAATATTTATGAAGATTTCATAAAATCATTTCAATATTAAATAATATACAAATATATAACAAAATAAAAATGGGCAAAAATGGGCGAACGACGGGAATTGAACCCGCGAATGGTGGATTCACAATCCACTGCCTTAATCCACTTGGCTACATCCGCCCCGTTCCGTTACTATTTGGATTTGATTTATTTTGAAATCATTTCAATTTTTTGACGTTTCTATCTTAGAAATGAAATCTTTTCGATATCGATATTGGGTTAGGGAAAAGATTCAATAAAAAAAACGAAGACTATTACTTAATTTTAATGAGATTTTAATGAGAGGTTCACCTTATGCTAGATTTAATAAATAGTAAAAAGAAAATTGTACTTCCTTATACACAAACATACGCTTTTGGTGGAAATATACGTATGTCTGCTGATAAAGCACGAAGAATAATTGATCAAATTCGCTGGCGTTCCTATGAAGAAACACTTATGATACTAGAACTCATGCCTTATCGAGGCTGTTATCCAATTTTTAAATTACTTTATTCTGCAGCAGCAAATGCTAGTCACAATAAGGAATTAGACAAAAGAAATTTAAAAATTACTAAAGCTGAAGTAAATGAAAGTTCTACAATGAAAAAATTAAAACCTAGAGCGCGAGGGCGTGCCTATCCGATAAAAAGACGAACTTGTAATATAACTCTGGAATTGACCGATATATCTTTTTATGCAGATCTTTGTAAAGATATAGAAGACTATTATCGTGATTATAGACCAGAGGTTTTTGAAAAGGATGATGATTATCCTATAGTATATAACACAGAATTAAGAATACCTACATGGATCAATAGGGTAAAAAGTAAAGATAAGTTCAAAAAGATAGTGAGTCACTATATGCATCTTAGTAATAGAATGTGTGAGGAAATATGGGACAAAAAATAAATCCACTTGGTTTCAGACTTGGTACAACTCAAAGTCATTATTCTCATTGGTTTGCACAACCAAAAAAATATTCTGAAGGTCTACAAGAAGATCAAAAAATACGAGACTATATAAAAAGTTATATACAAAAAAATATGAAAATATCTTCTGGTGTCGAGGGAATTGCACGTATAGAGATTCAAAAAAGAATCGATCTTATTCAAGTTATAATTTATATGGGATTCCCAAAATTATTAATAGAAGGTGGACCTCAAAAAATTGAAGAATTACAACTGAATTTACAAAAAGAAATTAATTGTGTGAATCAAAAAATAAACATTGCTATTACAAGAATTTCAAACCCTTATGGACATCCTAAAATTCTTGCAGAATTTATAGCCGGACAATTAAAGAATAGGGTTTCTTTTCGAAAAGCAATGAAAAAAGCTATTGAATTAAATGAACAGACAGATACAAAAGGAATTAAAGTGCAAATTGCAGGACGTCTCGATGGAAAAGAAATTGCACGTGTTGAATGGATCAGAGAAGGTAGAGTTCCTTTACAAACAATTAGAGCTAAAATTGATTATTGTTCTTACACAGTTCGAACTATCTATGGGGTATTAGGGATCAAAATTTGGATATTTTTAGAAGATCAATAAAAACCTTTACCCAATTTTTTTCTTTTTGTTTTCTACACTAATAGAATAAAAAAAAAAAAAATAAATTTTAGGTAAAAATATAAATTCTATAAGGTTGAATAAAAAATTCGAATTACTACTTGATATTAATAGAATTGCTATGCTTAGTGTGTGACTCGTTGATTTTTATTGTTAGACTTAGTATTCACTAATAATAAATAATAAACTCATCGTTTTCTTTACATTATCTGTATAAAAAGAACCAGTCAAGATATGATCTATTGGTCATATTATTGTAGCAACTTAAATCTTTTTTGTTTGTATAAACAAAAGAAAACTAATCTGATTCTTAAATTGAAAGAAAAAAATGAAAGTATGCAGATAAATGGAAAGTAGAGAGAAAGAAAGAAAAACAAATATGGATGATATAGAATTCCAATATGTGTAAGGTCTATGAAAAAATCTCATAAAATAAAAAAAAAAAACACAATGTAACAAAGCATCTATACTAATAGAAATAGAAAAAAGAAAGAGCTTAAAGTCAATAAAGACTGAGACGATTGACTTAAAAAAAGTGGATTTGATTATAGAAAAGCTCCGTTGTAATTTTCAGACCTAACCATTAATTGAAAACGATGGGAACGAGACGAAACCTATGAATGAAGAAGATTCTACGGAAAGTGAATCTTAATGATTCATTAGGTCGGATGGCGAAACAAACCAGAGACATATGGATTTAGTCTGAAAAGTCATGAGTTAACCCTACAACTTCAATCAAGATTGAAAGAGTAAATATTCGCCCGCGAAATTGTTTCTTTTATGTTCAATTTTTTTTGATCTCGAAAAAGAAATAATTAAAAAACAAAATACTGATTATTCATATATCATATAAAAAAATTATAAAAAAACTCTAAATTAAATAGAATATATGTGTATACTATTCTTTAATTGAAAATTGAATCATTTAATTGTTTTCCTCGCGAGGAGCTGGATGAGAAGAAATCCTCATGTCCAGTTCTGCAGTAGAGATGGAATTGATAAAAAACCATCAACTATAACCCAAAAAGAACTCGATTCCGTAAACAACATAGAGGAAGAATGAAAGGAAGATCTTATCGAGGCAATCGTATTTGTTTTGGTAGATATGCTCTTCAGGCACTTGAACCCGCTTGGATAACATCTAGACAAATAGAAGCAGGTCGACGAGCAATGACACGAAATGTACGCCGCGGTGGAAAAATATGGGTACGCATATTTCCAGACAAACCAGTTACAGCAAGACCTGCAGAAACACGTATGGGTTCGGGAAAAGGATCTCCAGAATATTGGGTCTCTGTGGTTAAACCTGGTAGGATACTTTATGAAATGAGTGGAGTAGGAGAAAATATAGCCAGAAGGGCTATTTCAATAGCAGCATCAAAAATGCCCATACGAACTCAATTCATTATTACAGAATAGATATATATCTAAGAATATATAAATTGTTTTTTTTTTTTACATTTTTACAAACAATATTTCTTTATTTTTTTACTTCGGACTTTCAGCTTTAAAAGACTATAGAATATAGTAAAAAAAAACGATATGATTCAACCTCAAACCCATTTGAATGTAGCAGATAATAGCGGGGCAAAAAAATTGATGTGTATTCGAATCATAGGAACTAGTACTCGACGATATGCTCATATCGGTGACATTATTGTTGCTGTGGTAAAAGAAGCAATACCAAACACACCAATAGAAAGATCGGAAGTTATTAGAGCTTTAATTGTACGTACTTCTAAAGAACTCAAACGCGACAACGGTATGATAATAAGATATGATGACAACGCTGCAGTTGTCATTGATCAAGAGGGAAATCCAAAAGGAACTCGAATTTTTGGCGCGATCCCTCGGGAATTGAGACAGTTAAATTTCACTAAAATCGTTTCATTAGCGCCTGAAGTATTATAAAAAAAAAAAGAAAGATAGATAATAGATAGATAATCTATGGATGTATAGATAATAGATAGTCTATATATCTATAGATTATCTGAATGAAAAGAAAATAGATTCATTAAATTGAGTGGATTGTATATCATGTAGATCCCTTGAATAAAATAAGAATAAAATAATTCATAAAAACTGTCACGTTAATTATATTATCTCAAAATTCGTAAGTAACAAGAATTTTAGTTTATCATGAGTAAGGACACTATTGCTGACATAATAACCTCTATAAGAAATGCTGACATGAATAAAAAGGGAACAGTTCGAATCACATATACTAATATAACCGAAAGTGTTGTGAAAATACTTTTACGAGAAGGTTTTATTGAAAACGTGAGAAAACATAAAGAAAGAGACAAATATTTTTTAGTTTTAACCTTACGACATAAAAGGAATAGAAAGGGATCTTATAGGCCTATTTTAAATTTAAAACGAATTAGTCGGTCTGGTTTACGAATCTATTCGAATTACAAACGAATTCCTAAAATTTTAGGCGGGATGGGAGTTTTAATTCTTTCTACTTCTCGAGGTATAATGACAGACCGAGAGGCTAGACTCGAAAAAATCGGCGGAGAAATTTTGTGTTGTATATGGTAATCCTTCTCATATTCTAATAGAAAATACGAAATTGATTCTGAATTTACTTTTTTATAAAATTAAAAATTTTCGTAAAAAAAAAAAGGGGGGGGCTCATAAAGATTGAATTACTGAATTGCTTGCCAATGAATGGTATGTTCGCAGTTCTTTTAGTAAAAAAAGATTCAATTCTTCAATTCTAGGATAATATTCTAGGATATAGATACAACGCCAGTTTAGATGTATACTATACCCCTGGATAGACTCAAAACTCAAATGAAGTAAGTCATTATGATTCAATCAAAATCAGGGAACATATCTTTTAAAGATTCCACAACAAGAAACAAGAGTTCAAATGCTTAAGTGATTTTTTTTAACTGTACCTTTTCTTCCTTTGATCAAAATCAAAATAAGAATCAAATTCGAGTTGAAAAATTTTAAGAAACTTATTTTCTTCCAATTCAGTAGATTAGAAAAGAAATTTAGTTTAGGAATTAAAAATATGAAAATAAGAGCTTCCGTTCGTAAAATTTGTGAAAAATGTAGACTAATCCGTAGGCGAGGACGGATTATAGTAATTTGTTCGAACCCAAAACATAAACAAAGACAGGGATAATCTTTCTAATAAAAGCTAACAAAACTCTCTTCTATCTAAAAATAAAGACCAACTGTACAAATAAATTAAACAAATAAAGAAAAAAATAAAAAAGGATCTAATCCTTTTTTAACATGAAATGGATATATCCATAGAGATCGTACTTCTATTTATAAAATGATCAAAAAAAGATGGCAAAACCTATAACA